TTTCTATTTCATAATCATTCCTAATTTCATTCTAAAAAATAAATAAAGAACCTATATTATGGTATGGGTTCTGTGATTAATCGTTTGCTATGTCAGTATCTATACGTGTGTATTAGATGTATAAAGCCTTTCTTTCTCTAATTTAGTAATTTAGAGGGAGTTTCACTACTAACACAACGTAATTACACCTCGATTCGTTAGAACAGCTTCCATTGAGTCTCTGCACCTATCCTTTTCCTTTGGGTTCTAGTTTGAGAACCACTTGTTTTTTCAAAAAAGGGATTTGGCTCAGGATTGCCCATTTTTCATTCCAGGGTTTCTCTGAATTTGGAAGTTACCACTTAGCAGGTTTCCATACCAAGGCTCAATACAATCAAGTCCGTAGCGTCTACCGATTTCGCCATATCCCCATTGTCCTTTTTTTCTTTGAAACCAGGATTCCTTGTGTAATTTCCTACATCTCTTAGTTTTTTTTGAATCATTGAATTCATTATTCGACGTAGTCTAGCAGCTCGTCTCTATTCAAGAGACCCCGCTTATTGCAATTCAGAATTGAATTGATTCTACCGTTGATATATTTGCAATTCAATCGGAATCAATATATCCAAAAGTTTTTCTCTCCCCCACCCCCTTCTTTCCTTTTTTAGAATATTCAAAATCATACTATAACGCTTGATATTCATTTTTTTTTTTTTCTAAGTAGAATTTCCAATTTCGAACTAGTTAATAACTAAGATTAATAATTAAGATTTGCCATTTTACAGATTTCCTATATATATTTCTATTTGTTACACTATTTCTGTTATATAAGCCCACTTAGCTCAGAGGTTAGAGCATCGCATTTGTAATGCGAGGGTCATCGGTTCAAATCCGATAGTCGGCTTTTTTCTCTATTGATGTTCCATGAAAAAGAATCCTTTTTTTTTTCTCCGAATTAAATGGAGAATCCAGAGTCCATTATGTCGTTTCTACCTTACAATTTTGCTAGATACAAAACAGTAAAATAAATAATATATATACAAAAAATTCAGATGTTGATGAAATTCCATTTTTTGTGGTACTTTAGTAGATTTTACTCTGTTTATCCTTTAGTTTAATTCAGTTTTAATTTCGATGTATTCTGTAATGTAAATACAATGAAATTTATTGTGTAAAATGGAATTTCAATAAAAAAAGGAGTCTTCATGTCCCGTTATCGAGGACCTCGTTTAAAAAAAATACGCCGTCTGGGAGCTTTACCAGGACTCACTAGAAAAACGCCTAAATCCGGAAGTAATCTGAAAAAGAAATTCCATTCTGGGAAAAAAGAGCAATATCGTATCCGTCTTCAAGAAAAACAGAAATTGCGTTTTCATTATGGTCTGACAGAACGACAATTACTTAGATATGTACATATCGCTGGAAAAGCAAAAAAGTCAACAGGTCAAGTTTTACTACAATTACTTGAAATGCGTTTGGATAATATTGTTTTTCGATTGGGTATGGCTTCAACCATTCCTGAGGCCCGGCAATTAGTTAATCATAGACATATTTTAGTTAATGGTCGTATAGTTGATATACCAAGTTTTCGTTGCAAACCCCGAGATATTATTACTACGAAGGATAACCAAAGATCAAAACGTCTGGTTCAAAATTCTATTGCTTCATCCGATCCTGGCAAATTGCCAAAGCATTTGACGGTTGATACATTGCAATATAAAGGACTAGTACAAAAAATCCTAGATAGAAAGTGGGTCGGTCTGAAAATAAATGAGTTGTTAGTTGTAGAATATTACTCTCGTCAGACTTGAGCTTAACGCAAAAGGAAAGGTTCATAGAATTTTTTATCCCCTTCCCCTTTCCCTGAACTAAATCGACCTAAGGCTCTTAATTCGTATTTTCCCATTCACCTAGCAGAAATAGATTAACCTTAGGATCTTTTTTCTTTTTTGTTATATTTTACATACCAAAGTAATTTGCTTAAGAGAATTCTATTAAATAAAGGTATTATTGCTCAAATAAATTGTTATTTGATTTGATACATTGTGATCGGTAACGTTGATGAATTAAGAGAAACGGAAAGAGAGGGATTCGAACCCTCGGTAAACAAAAGTCTACATAGCAGTTCCAATGCTACGCCTTGAACCGCTCGGCCATCTCTCCTACATAATCTTATTATGGAAAATAAACTGAGTGAATAGCGAGTTTTCGTATTCCTGCAGTACAGGTACAGCCACAACCGTTCGGGGATTCCATGGCTCTATTGGAAAAATTCTTTTTTTTATCTAAGTGTAAGGATCCTTTATTTTTTTTTTTACTAGGAATTCCGCTCCCTCAAAAGTTTTTCTTTGGAGAAAACCCAAATAAAAAGAGAATAGAAGAATCCTTATTATTCCATAAGAAAATAAAGGAACCAAGGAACCCTAGAATTCTATTTGCATAAGGTATGTTACGCCATACAATCTAAATAAAAAGGGTATGGGATAATTAATGACTTTGAAAACGCGAAATAGCTGATGACAGAAGTTGTTGTTGAGAAATAGGAAAGTGGAATGAAATCAAATCTTAGTCAAATATTTCATATCTCTTCTTGTCCAAACAGAAGGAAAAGGAGACAATTTGAGCTGAGTGGAAAATCCATACCTTTCTTATCCATTTAGAGCATATGGAGCGATTTATAAGTTTTTATGTTATTTTGTGATAGAATGAAAAGAATTCTATATAGAATGGATTGGGAATTATGCCTAGATCCCGTATAAATGGAAATTTCATTGATAAGACCTCCTCGATTGTAGCCAATATTTTATTGCAAATAATTCCGACAACCTCAGGGGAAAAAAGGGCATTTACTTATTATAGAGATGGTGCGATTTGACTCTTTTTTTTTTTTAGGCCTACCTACATCTCAGTCTTACGAGAAAGAGAGGGGGTTCGCATAGAGAGAACAAAATTAGTAAAGGAAACCCACGCTTGGGGGAGGTGAGGTGAACTAACAATTCCTTCTGTCGTGTATCCTCGATTGATGCGGCCTTAGATGCTTCAATTGTAGATTTGAGTATTGAGCGAAAGGTTACACCTACAGGATAGGTTCTGTATTACAGGCTAATCCTACTCTACTAGGACCAATAGGCAGCATAGGGGAGAAAAGCACTACACCTCGAAATAGGAATCAACAAGAGAAAAACTTTGTTAGAAATTAACCCTTTCCTGATCGGTATCAGGGTTGGGAAGAATGGTTGGGATAGCAAACAACCATCGGGTTTGTACGTTGGATACCCTTATAACCATCAAAGGTCGTTGAAGTGGCTAATTCCTCTAAATAGGAGGCGTTGAGAACAAAGAAATTCCTGGAGCTATCGTTTTCCTCTAGCATTAATAGAATTCATTGGTGTTAAGAAAAACCTCTTGGGGGAAGGTTGGCTAGAGATTTCTTGGAAAAATACCAGCCCCTTTCGGTCCATAATGAGATGGAACTAATTCTATTTTTATTCTATAGATTTTTTGCTTAGTACTATGTACAGAAAGAAGGGAGGAGCCGTATGAGATGAAAACCTCATGTACGGTTTTGGAACGGAGATTTTTTGAATTTGAATAGAATGAACGACCGTAACGGATGTTGGCTCAATCCGAAGGAAATTATGCGGAAGCTTTGCAGAATTATTATGAAGCTACGCGACTAGAAATTGATCCCTATGATCGAAGTTATATACTATATAACATCGGCCTTATACACACAAGCAATGGAGAGCATACAAAGGCTTTGGAATATTATTTCCGGGCGCTAGAACGAAACCCCTTCTTACCGCAAGCTTTTAATAATATGGCCGTGATCTGTCATTACGTGCGACTATCTCCACTATAGAAAGAAAGAAGAAAAAAAGATGCAATTTTCTAGTATTTACTAGAAAAAGGGCTTTCTACATAGGGATCGTCAAAACAATGATTTTCCCCTATCAGCTGTAGGAAGGAAGAACACTTCACGAGAATCAAAATAAGAAGAAAGTCGAGCCTATACTACTACTCTATGGATAAAGTCTCAAATTGATAGAGAAAGCACCGTAAAGATCAATTAGTGAGCGACTGGGTCGATACAACTAAAAAAAACTGCTTAATTATACCATGATATGGGGCATAATTTAGGAATCGGCTTATGTAATAGAGCCGATCCACTAAAGGATTAAGCAGCGGTGTAGTATCAGATCCCAAAGATAGTAAGTTCTTTTTTCTTTCTTATGGGAAAAAGTCTTTTTCAAGGATTCTATAGAAATTTCATATATGAAAGACACGAAACCGAGATAGTTACCTTTCAGAAAATTCGAACGAAGGATATGGGTCTATCTATGCTTCATTCTTCTGAAGGTGGGAGAAAAGATCAGACTGATTATTGATCAAAATTAGGGTTTGAAACTTAGGTAATTAACTTCTTCTGCTTAACCCAAGAAGAAATTGGATCGATTTTTGAGAAATCGAATTCAGTTAAGATAGGGGAAATTAAGATAGCAATTTCTGAGCCGTATGAGGTAGGAAACTCTCAAGTACGGTTCTAGGGGAAGGAACTGCCTATTCCGACCGAGGAGAACAGGCCATTTTACAGGGCGATTCAGAAATTGCGGAAGCTTGGTTTGATCAAGCTGCTGAGTATTGGAAACAAGCTATAGCGCTTACTCCGGGAAATTATATTGAAGCACAGAACTGGTTGAAGATTACGAAGCGCTTTGAATTTGAATAAGACCACTCTTCATTTTCATAAAATGGGCGGTTTGGTTGTTGATCCATTAATCAAATAATTTTGGTAGGAAGATCGAATCAAGAATTTCATTATATCCCTTTCTTCTACCTTCGATTTTATATCATTTCGATTTTATATCCTAAGGATAAACAATAGGGATATGCTCTAGAACAGAGGTAATAAAGTAAATAAAAGGGGACAATCTAAATATTCCTACCTAAAGGACGATTTTTTGAATAATTCTAATGAGTTTCTTGGAATTTGGAATCGATTTATATTATGCTCACTCAAGGAAAGTAGATGTAGGGCTTATACCCTAAAAAAAAATACACTAGCTTCTTAAATTAAAACGTAAAAAAGAATCTTTTTTTGTTACGTCGGGAAATAATTTTCCAGGATAACCAATGTCCGTTAGGCACCTAATCCTTATGTCATAATAGATCCGAACACTTGCCTCGGATTGACTTCAATATATAATTGCTCCAGTGAATAACTAAAAAAAATAGAAGGGCGGTAGATAGTAAAGAAAAGGACTAATCATAATATCTATCCTTCAAAGATTCACTAAAAAGACAGTTGGCGGGTCTCTTTGTATGTCTTGTCCGGAAAGAGGAGGACTTAATGATTATTCGTTCGCCGGAACCAGAAGTTAAAATTGTTGTGGATAGGGATCCTGTAAAAACATCTTTTGAGGAATGGGCCAGACCCGGGCATTTCTCAAGAACAATAGCTAAGGGCCCCGATACTACTACTTGGATCTGGAACCTACATGCTGATGCTCACGATTTCGATAGTCATACCGGTGATTTGGAGGAGATCTCTCGAAAAATCTTTAGTGCTCATTTCGGTCAACTCTCCATTATCTTTCTTTGGTTGAGTGGCATGTACTTCCACGGTGCCCGTTTTTCCAATTATGAAGCATGGCTAAGCGATCCTACTCACATTGGACCCAGTGCTCAGGTAGTTTGGCCAATAGTAGGGCAAGAAATTTTGAATGGTGATGTAGGCGGGGGTTTCCGAGGAATCCAAATAACCTCCGGTTTTTTTCAGATTTGGCGAGCATCTGGAATAACTAGTGAGTTACAACTCTATTGTACCGCAATCGGTGCATTGATTTTTGCATCGTTAATGCTTTTTGCTGGTTGGTTCCATTATCACAAAGCCGCTCCCAAATTGGCCTGGTTCCAAGATGTAGAATCCATGTTGAATCACCACTTAGCGGGGTTATTAGGACTTGGGTCTCTTTCTTGGGCGGGACACCAAATCCATGTATCTTTACCGATTAACCAATTTCTTGACGCTGGGGTTGATCCTAAAGAGATACCACTTCCTCATGAATTTATCTTGAATCGTGACCTTTTGGCTCAACTTTATCCTAGTTTTGCCGAAGGAGCAACCCCCTTTTTCACCTTGAATTGGTCCAAATACGCAGAATTTCTTACTTTTCGCGGAGGACTAGATCCAATAACCGGTGGCCTATGGTTGAGCGATATTGCGCACCATCATTTAGCTATTGCTATTCTTTTCCTGATCGCTGGTCATATGTATAGGACCAACTGGGGTATTGGTCATGGACTTAAAGATATTTTGGAGGCTCATAAAGGCCCATTTACAGGACAAGGCCATAAGGGTCTCTATGAAATCCTAACAACGTCATGGCATGCTCAATTATCTCTTAACCTAGCTATGCTAGGCTCTACAACTATTGTTGTAGCTCATCATATGTACTCTATGCCCCCCTACCCATACCTAGCTACTGACTATGGTACACAACTTTCCTTGTTCACACACCACATGTGGATTGGCGGATTTCTAATAGTTGGTGCTGCTGCACATGCAGCCATTTTTATGGTAAGAGACTATGATCCAACTACTCGATACAACGATCTATTAGATCGCGTCCTTAGACACCGCGATGCAATCATATCCCACCTTAACTGGGTATGTATATTTCTAGGTTTTCACAGTTTTGGCTTGTACATTCATAATGATACCATGAGTGCTTTAGGCCGTCCCCAAGATATGTTTTCGGATACCGCCATACAATTACAACCCATCTTTGCTCAATGGGTACAAAATATCCATGCTGACGCGCCTGGCGTAACAGCTCCTGGTGCAACAACAAGTACCAGCTTAACGTGGGGAGGTGGCGAGTTAGTAGCTGTAGGCGGCAAAGTCGCTTTGTTACCTATTCCATTAGGAACCGCAGATTTTTTAGTCCATCACATTCACGCATTTACCATCCATGTGACTGTATTAATACTTTTGAAAGGTGTTTTATTTGCTCGTAGTTCCCGTTTGATACCTGATAAAGCAAATCTTGGTTTTCGATTCCCTTGCGACGGGCCTGGACGAGGGGGAACATGTCAAGTCTCCGCCTGGGATCATGTTTTCTTAGGTCTATTCTGGATGTACAATGCAATTTCGGTAGTCATTTTCCATTTCAGTTGGAAAATGCAGTCGGATGTTTGGGGTACTGTAAGTGATCAAGGGATAGTAACTCATATCACAGGGGGAAACTTTGCACAGAGTTCCATTACGATTAATGGTTGGCTCCGAGATTTCTTGTGGGCACAGGCATCCCAAGTAATTCAGTCTTATGGTTCTTCATTATCTGCATATGGTCTTTTTTTCTTAGGCGCTCATTTTGTCTGGGCTTTTAGTTTAATGTTTTTATTTAGTGGCCGTGGTTATTGGCAAGAACTCATTGAATCTATCGTTTGGGCTCATAACAAATTAAAAGTTGCTCCTGCTACTCAGCCTAGAGCCTTGAGCATTATACAAGGACGTGC